TTTTCCGATCCGGTTCCTCCACCACCGCGAACCCCGGTTAGATTCAGGCATGATACACTTTTTATTTATTGGGAGAACCCAAGTACTCTCTTGCGGATCCATGAAACAACTCTCAGAAATATTTTTCCCTTTTGGAAGATACAGGAGCGAAACAATCAACCTATTTCTATTGGAAGACCAAAAAGATTCTTCCAATGTCTCATTTCTGGGTCCAATGGAATTCATAGGTATAGGAAGAAGCCCCATCAAATAGAGATTTTTTCTTTCGATCATCTTTCTATTGTTAATACGAGATATAAGGACCACTACTACAAGCAGTAGTACACCTTTGATCGTGAAATATCGATTGCTTGTTGCACCCTGTGAATCACGTGAAAGTAGAATACTCCAAATTCGGGGGTCAAAGAGTTTCAGAAAACGTTCTTGGTGGAAAAAAATGTGAGTGAAAGATCCCACTGAATCAAATTTGATCCATGAATCTAAGAAATAGTGAGAATTCTTGATCTCTCTAAATACCTCTCTCAATTCGAATATCCAGGATTTTAATTGATGTCGTCTCATTGATTCCTCCTAAAGATTTAATTTAAATTGGAATTTGGTTATTCACGATGTACGATGATCCCTGTTCAGCATCCATGGCTGAATGGTTAAAGCGCCCAACTCATAATTGGCAAATTCGTAGGTTCAATTCCTGCTGGATGCACGCCAAAGGGAACATTAAAGAAGTCTATTGGAATTGGCTCTGTATTAATGGAATCTCATCATCCATACATAATGAATTGGTATAGTATATTCATACTATAACATATGAACAGTAAGAACTAGAATTCTTATCGATACTGGAACTCATAAGGAAGAAAATGGATTTATGGATGGAATCAAATATGCAGTATTTACAGAAAAAAGTCTTCGTTTATTGGGGAACAATCAATATACTTCTAATGTCGAATCAGGATCAACTAGGACAGAAATAAAGCATTGGGTCGAACTCTTCTTTGATGTCAAGGTAATAGCTATGAATAGTCATCGACTCCCGGGAAAGGGTAGAAGGATGGTCCCTATTATGGGACATACAATGCATTACAGACGTATGATCATTACGCTTCAACCGGGTTATTCTATTCCACCTCTTATAAAGAAAAGAACTTAAAGCAAAAGACTTAATAACACGGCAATACATTTATACAAAACTTCTACCCCGAGCACACGCAATGGTGCCGTAGACAGTCAAGTGAAATCCAATCCACGAAATAATTTGATCTATGGACAGCATCGTTGTGGTAAAGGTCGTAATGCCAGAGGGATCATTACCGCAGGGCATAGAGGGGGAGGTCATAAGCGTCTATACCGTAAAATAGACTTTCGACGGAATGAAAAAAAGGTAT